CAGTAATAGATGAAATGTCACAATATTTTTTTCGCACACGTCTAGGTTATGGAGAACAAATAATATCTTTGACATATCCACCCAGTTTGTCAACTTTTTGGAAAATGATGCAAAGAAAGCTCAAGTATTGGCCTAGGAAAGGAAAACGAGAAAGACCATGGGATTTCTATTTTGATTGGCTTTCTATCAACCAACAAAAAAAGAGAAGGATGCGCCGTGAATTAGTAGATCGAATAAGAGCTCTAAGCAAGGGATCCCTTGTTTTGGATGTGCTCGAAAAAAAGACCAGATTGTGCGAGTGCGATAATGAGAATAAGCAAAAATACTTGCCTAAAGCACTTGATCCTTTTTTGAGCGGACCATATCGTCGAAAACGCCCAAAAGAGGGATTCGAAATTTCCACACCCGCAAAAGAGAATTGGATAAGTTCTATTATTTGCAGTATCCTTATTGTTGATTTCCCAGAACTTGTTGATCCAAAAAATGAAGAACTAGCTTATAGAGTTATAGTCAGGAACACGATCATATCTGAAGTTGTTGATCAACGGCGTCGAGCAATTCTAGCGAAGTCTAGGAAGATTGGGAAAAAAACAATCAGTACAAAAGTTCCTCGATGGTCAAACGAGTTGGGTATCGATTTTCAAGAGGAGGAGATAGTGTTTGCGGACGACCCGACAGAGTACTATCCGGTTCTTTCAAGACTATACGACCGCGTGGTAGTTTATACCGAGGACGATCCGGAACCCGATACTAATCTTGGGACCGATATTAATCGTGACCCAGAAGACCAACTCGACGACGAGGTGGCGATACTACAGTACACAAAAGAAACGGATGTTTATAGGGACCTAATCATGGGATCCGCGCTCCCTCAAAGACGTAAAGCAGCTATTTTTAGTCTGTATCAAACAAGCGTCCGGTCTCCACTTTTTTTGGACAGAACAGAAAGAACGCTTTTTCCTTCTTTTGATATCTCCAATATCATCTCCAATATCAAAAGAGCGAAAAACGTTTTTAGTTTTTGGGTGGGGAAAGGTCCCAAATTCGAAGTCTCAACTTCGGATTCTAAGATAAAAAAAGATAAAGAACCGACAGAAACGCGATATCTTTCGGGAAAAGAGGAGGAAATTCAACAAGAAAGTGAAATTCAAGCATCAGAAAAAGCCATAGAACGTGTACAAGAGCTGTTTGCAGAAATTATACAAACAGGAGCTTGGGAGGTTGTCCTGGCGCTGCAAGGATCAAGAAGTCTCGCCTTACTAGCCCAATCGTTTTTTAGAAAATACATCCTATTGCCTTCAATGGTAATAGCGAAAAACCTCGTCCGTATGTTATTACTTCTAACTCCCGAATGGTCCGCGGATTGGGAGGATTGGGAGAAAGAAATACATATCAAATGCACTTATGCGGGCGTTGAAATATCAGACACAGAATTTCCGAAGGACTGGTTAATGAACGGTATTCAGATAAGGGTCCTATTCCCTTTCTATCCGAAACTTTGGCGCAGATCTGAGCTACGATCCCGTCATAGAGATCCAATGAAAGAGAAAAAAAGAAATGCAGATTGGGAAAAGAAAAGAAAAAGGAAACCGAAATACAAACGTTCTTTTTATTTAACAACGTGGGGAGGGGCAGTGGCAAGACCTTTGGGTCGTCCTGTAAAAATACCTTGTTTTTTTACACCCATTTGGAAAGAACTCAAAAAAAGAATCAGAAAAGGGGAAAAGAAACCTTTTTCGGTTCTAATAAGAGGTCCAATAAGAGCTTTAATAAAAGGGTTTCCATTTCTACGGACAATACTAGGGATCTTAAAAGATAAAACGAGATGGATTCAAAATCAAAAAACCACTCCATTTATGAAAATAAGAAAAAAAAAAATAAAAGAATTTGAAAAAAAAAATCCCATTTTCCGCAAACCAAATAGAGAAATAAAAAAGAGAGTATCTCAACTTCAAATGAGGAAGATGTACATTAAGAGAAGGAGAATCGGGGGCGAAATAAAAAAATTGCAAGAAGAACTACTAGACCTCCTTCCAACTCCAGATGGAAATATTAGTGAGACGGGTCTTGATGCTGAAAAATTGGAAATACGGCTATCTATTTGGGAGATATTAAGCGGAATAGGTGCCCGATTAAAACATAAATTGCGCCTTATCATAAAATATTTATTCATTGAAAGAATATACATGGATATTTTTCTATGTACCATTAATATTTCCAGAATTCATGCACAACTTTTATTTGAATCAAAAATGATCAAATACATTGAGAATATTAAAAATAGAATTGAAGAAAAAAAAAAAAGAAAAGCCACAATTGACTTTTTTTCGGATTTCAAAAAATCGCATTCTAATATTAGTAATGAGAAATCACAGACTTCTCGGTATTTATCTTCCTTGTCCCAAGTGCATGTATTTTACAATTTATCGCAAACACAAGCGATTAATATTAATAAGTATCGCTCGATGTCTGTACTTCAAGATCGCGGAGCACATCTTTTTCTTAGGGATAGAATAAAAGACCATTTGCGGACACTAGAAATGTTGGATGTCAAATCAAGTCCTATCTCTTTTAAGGATAGAATAAAAGACTTTTTGCGGACACTAGGAATATTGGGTGCCAAATCAAGTTCAAGTCCTAAAAGACTTACGAATTTTGATAAATGGAAAAACTGGTTAATAAGGGGTCATTATCAATACAATTTATCTCAGACTAGATGGTCTAGGTTAGTATCGCAAAAAGGGCGAAATGAGGTCAGTAAACGTCGTACGAGTCAAAATCAAAAATCAAAAAAAGATTCATACAAAAAAGGCCGACCCATTCATCGCGAGAAACAAAAAAATTATGCAATGAGTTCACCAACAAAATTACAAAAAAACTACAGATATGATCTTTTATCACAGAAATATATTCATTGTGGGGACGAGAAAGAGCCATACTTATCTATTTCTGTTAAGGATTATCCATCTCTTAGAGATAATCTATCTTTTAGTGATTATCGGTGTTTTAGTGATTTTCTAGAAAAAAAAACGAGGGATTTTATAAGAGAAAATATTAGTGGTTTTCTAAATGAAAAACTAAAAGAAAAAATTAATGATCCTCATCTTATAGGTACTACAGTCTATATTCTAGGAGAAAATGTAAGTATTGCAGAAAAATATATAAATGATTTTATAGAAAAAAAAATGAATGATTTTATAGACGAAAGTCTTAGCAGTTTTCTACAAGAAAAAATTCGTGATCTTCTAAAAGAAAATATTAGTGATCGTGATCTTCTAGAAAAAAAAATGAGAGATTTCATAGAAATAGAAGAAGAAATAGAAGAAGGGTCTATTATGAATGGGGATGGGGATACTTGGGGTAGAAAATATTTTGAGTGGGAAATTGTTCATAATTTTACTAGTATTAAGACCCAGACCGATAGAGATACTGGGACCAACATTCATAAAGACCTTTTTCTTTGGGGTTGGGTGAAAAAAAAGTTTTTTGATTCGATAGAAGCGGGTCAAAGGGCGACAATGCTTCCCTTAGCGGAAATCCCATCGGAACCCCCATTGGAAAAATTGTTGGAAAAAGCGAAAAAGAGAATAAAAACGAAAACGAAAATGGATTTTCGGTTCTATTGGTTCTTACCAGAATTAGCGCAACCTTATGTTGAAACTAAGTATAATGATGCATATGAGCCGTGGATCATACCAAATAAATCAATTGTTTTCGATTATGGTGAATTCCTTAGCGAAGAATACCAAGAGTCTATTCGTAAAAAAGAAAGGGAAAAAGAAAGGCAAAAAGAAAGGGAAAAACAAAGGGAAAAAGAAAGGAAAAAAAAATACATAAGAGAATTCATTAAAAAATACAGTAGAAAACTAAAACAACACAGATTCAGGAGTAAAATTCTTCAAGCACGAATAAATTCATTCCTGAAAAAACATTTGCTTTATCAAGTATACTTGGCCCCATACGCGAATATATGGAATCTCAGGGAAGTTTGTTTCATGCTTAGGTTCCTGCTTAGGATGGATCTGGATTCGGCGAAAAAAGAAGAAGAAATTGCTGTATACGCTCTACGCCTAAACGACTCTTTTTGGGATATGACGAGGAGGTTGGAGTATTCGATGAGGAATTTTCAAGTTGCTCGAGAATTGATAAAAGCAGGAGTAATGTTTCTCGATCCGATTCGTTTGTTTAGAAAATTGGATGGACCATCAATTATGTATCAAACAATAAGTATTTCCTTGTTCCATGAGAATCAGCACCAAACTAATCAAAGATGCCGAGAAAAGAAATATGAGTTGCTTGTTCCTGACAATATTCCATCTACTAGACGTCGGAGAGAATTTAGAATTCGAGTTTGTCTTGATTCTGTAAGTTGGATACCTGGGGAAAGCGATCCAGTATTGGTCGACGAGTACAACACAAGGAACTGTGTGTATTTTTTGGATGAGGACAAGCATATTGATACGGATAGAAATAATTTGATCCGATTCAAATTGTTTCTTTGGCCCAATTATCGATTAGAAGATTTAGCTTGTATGAATCGCTACTGGTTTGATATCGATAATGGAAGTCGTTTCAGTATGTCAAGGATACATATGTATCCACGATTCAGAATTAGTTGATGGTACGTTTGCTATATATCTATATTACGTGTCATATCCAGCAGATAAAGGCATACATATGTACACAGGTTATGTTACATTCTGATACACGATACTGATTCAATGATGTATCATAGCAATTGGATCTAGGAATGAATCGGAAGAATTTTCTTAAGTCCAAATCATTACCTTTTGTGAGCTTGTGAGCATAGAAATATACCATCTCTTTCTATCGAATCCAATGTAGAAATACAATTTTGAATTGGATTCGATAGACAAAAGTAGTCTATGACTAAATCCAGATTATTTTATTGTGCGTACCAGACCTAAACGAGCGGCATTATTATTATTTCTGATCAGTAATATCAGAAAAGAAAGAAAAAAGAGAAAGAAATTTTTATGATAAAAAACTCATTAATCTCGGTTATTCCGCAAGAAGAAAAAAACAAAGGATCTGTTGAATTTCAAATATTCAGTTTCACCAATAAGATACGGAGACTTACTTCCCATTTGGAATTGCACAGAAGAGACTATTTATCTCAAAGAGGTCTGCGGAAAATTCTTGGAAAACGTCAACGACTACTGGCTTATTTGTCAAAGAAAAATAGAGTACGTTATAAAGAATTAATTGGTCAGTTGGATATTCGGGAACCAAAAATTCGTTAATTGGAAGATTCGTTTGAATTATTTGGTTTATTGGATCTTGAATTTTGATGAACCTCGTTTCCAGCAATTCATGAAATAATGAATCAGGGGAAGAAAACATATGACTGTACCGGAAACAAGAAAAGACTTCATGATAGTCAATATGGGTCCGCACCACCCATCAATGCATGGTGTTCTTCGACTCATCGTTACTCTAGATGGTGAAGATGTTATTGACTGTGAACCCGTATTGGGTTATTTACATAGGGGGATGGAAAAAATTGCGGAAAACCGAACAATTATACAGTATCTACCTTATGTAACACGTTGGGATTATTTAGCTACTATGTTCACAGAGGCAATAACGGTAAATGCACCAGAACAATTGGGAAATATTCAAGTACCTAAAAGAGCCAGCTATATCAGAGTCATTATGCTGGAGTTGAGTCGTATAGCTTCTCATTTATTATGGCTTGGGCCTTTTATGGCAGATATCGGTGCACAGACCCCTTTCTTCTATATTTTCAGAGAGAGGGAATTGCTATATGATCTATTCGAAGCTGCCACAGGTATGCGAATGATGCATAATTATTTCCGTATCGGGGGAGTAGCTGCTGATCTACCTCATGGCTGGATAGATAAATGTTTGGATTTCTGCGATTATTCTTTAACAGGGGTTGTTGAATATCAAAAACTTATTACACGGAATCCCATTTTTTTGGAACGAGTTGAAGGGGTGGGCATTATTGGTGGAGAAGAAGCCATAAATTGGGGTTTATCAGGACCAATGCTACGAGCTTCCGGAATCCAATGGGATCTTCGTAAGGTTGATCGTTATGAGTGTTACGATGAATTCGATTGGGGAGTCCAATGGCAAAAAGAAGGAGACTCATTAGCTCGTTATTTAGTACGAATCAGTGAAATGGCGGAATCCATAAAAATTATTCAACAGGCTCTGGAAGGAATTCCGGGCGGGCCCTATGAGAATTTAGAAGTACGGCGCTTTGATAAAGCAAGGGATTTCGAATGGAATGATTTTCAATATCGATTCATTAGTAAAAAGCCTTCTCCCACTTTTGAATTGTCGAAACAAGAACTTTATGTGAGAGTCGAGGCCCCAAAAGGAGAATTGGGAATTTTTCTGATCGGAGATAATAGTGGGTTTCCCTGGAGATGGAAAATTCGTCCACCCGGTTTCATCAATTTGCAAATTCTTCCTCAACTAGTTAAAAGAATGAAATTGGCTGATATCATGACGATACTAGGTAGTATAGATATCATTATGGGAGAAGTTGATCGTTGAAATGATAATTGATACGACAGAAATACAAGCTATCAATTCTTTTTCCAGATCGGAATCCTTAAAAGAGGTGTATGGCCTCGTATGGTTGCTTGTCCCTATTTTTACTCCTATAGTGGGAATCACAATAGGTGTACTCGTGATTGTGTGGTTAGAAAGAGAAATATCCGCAGGGATACAACAACGTATTGGTCCTGAATATGCTGGTCCTTTGGGAATTCTTCAAGCTCCGGCGGATGGGATCAAACTACTTTTCAAAGAAGATCTTCTACCATCTAGAGGAGATGTTCGGTTATTCAGTATCGGACCATCTATAGCAGTCATATCCATTCTACTAAGTTATTCAGCAATTCCCTTTGGCTATCGTTTTGTTCTAGCCGATCTCAGTATAGGTGTTTTTTTATGGATCGCTATTTCCAGTATTGCTCCTATTGGACTTCTTATGTCAGGATATGGATCGAACAATAAATATTCCTTTTCGGGTGGTCTACGAGCCGCTGCTCAATCCATTAGTTATGAAATACCGTTAACTCCATGTGTGTTATCAATATCTCTACGTGTGATTCGTTCGAACATGAACCTTTACCTCTTTCCTTTCTTTCTAGGAAAGGGGTTGAATGTATTGAATAGATATCTTTCTTTTTTTTTTTATTCATCATTCGGGTCAATGAATTAAACCAGATAGTTATATGAGTGAAACAAAACAGCTTATAAATTTGCAGTCAAAAGATTGATTCTCATTCCCTATGTACGAGAGTAAGGTGAAAGCAAACATAAGCAGTGGAAACTGTTTATCCCAAGATTGGTTGATTAGTCACCATGACTTGAAGCGGATGCAAAAGATCAACTGTATAGAGTTTCTACAATTGTATTGTATGTATTACCATACCGGGGATCAATCAAAAATGAGTGGACGGTTAGGAACACCAAGGTACACAAAGGATTAATAATGGAGATAATGTAAGGTATCCAAAAGGATATTTTGCCATAAAAGGAACCATAATGAGGACTTTAAGTTGGTAGAAACGATCAAGCAGTACTTCCTCACGATTCTGATCCAGAGTATGCTCTTATCCACCGATTAAAGAAATGACTATCGGGAACGAAATAATCCTTTCCTTTTTTAGTTTAGAATCCCCTCTTTTTCTTTTTAGTGAGAAAGAAGAACCGGAACGGAAGAAATAAAATACAATAGGAAACCCCGAATACTATACTAAGATGTCTTTGTTTATCTCCTCCAACCCATCCATATTCATACAGATGGAATTCCTATCATGATACACTGAACTAGTGTATGTAGTGTCTAATTCTTTTTCGTAATCGAAAGATATGGGTCGTCTGTTGATACAACGAGTACGAGTATTTTATTGAAAGATTAAGCTATTACTAAACAAAAATCAATTAGAATTTGAAAATAAAGGATGAGATCAATTCAGAAGCGCTTTTTATTTGTTATTAGAGCAGACAGAATTTCTTTGGTCGAATTCAGAACTCTCCGATGCATCTTTACTCTACCCATCCTACAAACATGCCAAAGTAATAAGGAACCAAAACAGTCTTTTGATTTATTTGTGGCCGTTGAGGAGCCGTATGAAGCTGAGGTTTCATGTACGGTTCTGGAATAGCGATGGGAACGGTGATGTTATCATCGACTATGATTATCTAACAGTTCAAGTACAGTTGATATAGTTGAGGCACAGTCAAAATATGGGTTTTGGGGATGGAATCTGTGGCGTCAACCTATAGGGTTTTTAGTTTTTCTAATTTCTTCCCTAGCGGAATGTGAGAGATTACCCTTTGATTTACCAGAAGCAGAAGAGGAATTAGTAGCGGGTTATCAAACTGAATATTCAGGTATCAAATCTGGTTTATTTTACGTTGCTTCTTACCTAAATCTACTAGTTTCTTCATTATTTGTAACAGTTCTTTACTTGGGCGGGTGGGATCCATATATTCCGTACATATTCATTCCTGAACTTTTCGGAATAAATAAAACGGGTGGAGTCTTTGGAACAACAATTGGTATCCTTATTACATTAGCTAAAGCTTATTTGTTCCTGTTCATTTCTATCACAACAAGATGGACTTTACCTAGGATGAGAATGGACCAACTATTAAATCTTGGATGGAAATTTCTTTTACCCGTTTCTCTAGGTAATCTATTATTGACAACTTCTTCCCAACTCCTTTCACTGTAACAGAATACATATTCGAAATTCATAACCTCTCTCAAGCAAGAGAAAGAAACCTCAATTTATTCATAGATATCCGCTATATGTTCCCTATAGTGACTAGATTCATGAATTACGGTCAACAAACAATACGAGCTGCGAGGTACATTGGTCAAAGTTTCATGATTACCTTATCTCACGCGAATCGTTTACCTGTAACTATTCAATATCCTTATGAAAAATCGATCGTATCAGAACGTTTCCGCGGTCGAATCCACTTTGAATTTGATAAATGCATTGCTTGTGAAGTATGCGTTCGTGTATGTCCCGTGGATCTACCCGTTGTTGATTGGAGATTGGAAACAGATATTAGAAAGAAACGACTGCTTAATTATAGTATTGATTTTGGAATCTGTATATTTTGTGGTAACTGCGTCGAGTATTGTCCAACAAACTGTTTATCTATGACTGAAGAATATGAACTTTCTACTTATGATCGTCACGAATTGAATTATAATCAAATTGCTTTGGGTCGGTTACCAATGTCAGTAATTGGAGATTACACAATTCGACCAATTATGAATTCGACTCAAATAAAAATAGCCATGGATAACCCCCTTGATTCAAGAACGATTACTAAGATTCAGTTTTGATCTAAAGGAGCGTAGTTTCTTTCTTTTTGGTTGGTTAGTAACTACAAAACATAACCGTTGATTGTTGAGAATCACGGCTTGATTTGGATTTAGAATAGATTCATATATCCGTAATGATTTCGAAATATACAATTCCAACTGCTCTTTCGAATACAGAAGAAGGATTGGCCCAATAACTGTATCTACATCAATCCACACCACGTTGGGATTCAATTCAATTAGGAACGTATCCTTTACAAAAAAAAAGAAAGATAGGGTAACCTCCTTTTTCCTGGCCCGGTCAGTAGTCAGTAAGGTCATGAAATATTTCAACTTATTTATCTCTTATTTTTATTTTACACATAATGGATTTACCTGGACCAATACATGATATTCTTTTAGTGTTTCTGGGATCGGGTCTTATATTAGGAGGCCTAGGAGTGGTATTACTTACCAATCCAATTTATTCTGCCTTTTCATTGGGATTGGTTCTTGTTTGTATATCTTTATTCCATATTCCATCTAACTCCTATTTTGTAGCTGCTGCACAGCTCCTTATTTACGTAGGAGCCATAAACGTCTTAATCGTATTTGCTGTGATGTTCATGAATGGTTCAGAATATTACAAGGATTTATATCTTTTGACAGTTGGAGATGGAGTCACTTTACTGGTTTGTACAAGTATTCTTTTTTCACTAATTACTACTATTTCAAATACGTCATGGTACGGGATTATTTGGACTACAAGATCAAACCAGATTATAGAGCAGGACCTGACAAGTAGCGTTCAACAAATTGGAATTCATTTATCAACAGATTTTTATCTTCCCTTTGAACTCATTTCTATAATTCTTTTAGTTGCCTTGATAGGCGCAATTGCTATGGCTCGTCAGTAATAAATACTTAGAATTAGAAATCCAAAATCAAAAATAAGGCCTTGTTTTGTTCTGTGTTATGATTATCATATCACATAAATTTTCCTTCAGTTCTATTTTTCTATTTTACTGTTATCTATAAAATGGAAGGGGTTTGAGTTTTAGTTCGATCTATTACTGATACCTTCCTTTGTTTCGTACTTGTTAGATTCTAGTCAATCAAATCGGTGAAATTTTACTCTTGTTCATATTGAAATCAATCTCGATTGATGAGGAGTTGGTCAATGATGACTGAGCATGTACTTATTTTGAGTGCCTATTTATTTTCTATCGGTATTTATGGATTGATCACAAGCCGAAACATGGTTAGAGCACTTATGTGTCTTGAGCTTATACTGAATGCGGTTAATATAAATCTAGTAACATTTTCGAATTTATTTGATAGTCGTCAATTAAAAGGAGACATTTTCTCGATCTTTATTATAGCTATTGCAGCCGCTGAAGCAGCTATTGGACCAGCTATTGTTTCGTCGACCTATCGTAACAGAAAATCAACTCGTATCAATCAATCGAATTTGTTGAATAAATAGTCGTTATGATATAAATAAAGACAGATAGAATATTTACCAATTCAAATGAGTGTGTTATGGATAACTCGTATGACCATGTTTGCTGAAACGTAAGATATCAAAATATCTTGGCTTGGCTCTCTTTCATGAACAGATCCAGAAGTAGATTGATTATCAAAAAAATTCTGGTAAACCACTGATTCGTCTGGTGTTTGCAATATATGATTCAGTTACTACTGATTTGACCAGATCGAAAATTGATAACGTTCAAAAAAAGGATAAATCCAATGTCACATTCAGTAAAGATTTATGATACATGTATAGGGTGTACTCAATGTGTACGAGCTTGTCCCACAGATGTATTGGAAATGATACCTTGGGACGGATGCAAAGCTAAGCAAATTGCTTCTGCTCCAAGAACGGAGGACTGTGTAGGTTGTAAGAGATGTGAATCCGCTTGTCCAACGGATTTCTTGAGTGTCCGGGTTTATTTATGGCATGAGACAACTCGCAGCATGGGTCTAGCTTATTGATACGTTTCATACAATTCCACTTGAATCCGTTTGATTCCTTTTTACCGACAAAAACCCGCACTCGAGAAAATTAATTTTCTCGAGTGCGGGTTTTTCTGGTCAAAGTCTATCTTGTCTTTATCACGAGTTATTTTCCTTGGTTAACAATAATTGTCGTTTTTCCAATATCCGCGGGTTTATCAATTTTCTTTCTCCCTCATAGAGGAAATAGGGCGGTTCGGTGGTATACTATTTGTATCTCCATGTTAGAACTCCTTCTAACAACCTATGCATTCTGTTATCATTTTCAATTGGACGATCCATTAATCCAATTGAAGGAGGATTATAAATGGATAAATATTTTTGATTTTCACTGGAGACTAGGAATCGATGGACTTTCCATAGGACCCATTTTACTGACGGGATTCATCACTACTTTAGCTACTTTAGCGGCCCGGCCAGTTACTCGAGATTCGCGATTGTTCTATTTCCTAATGTTAGGAATGTACAGCGGTCAAATAGGATTATTTTCTTCTCGAGACCTTTTACTTTTTTTCATCATGTGGGAGTTGGAATTAATTCCTGTTTACCTACTTTTATCCATGTGGGGGGGTAAGAAACGTCTGTACTCAGCTACAAAGTTTATTTTGTACACTGCAGGGGGTTCAATTTTTCTCTTAATGGGAGTTCTAGGTATGGGTTTATATGGTTCCAATGAACCAACATTAAATTTTGAAACATCAGCTAATCAATCATATCCCTTGGAATTGGAAATAATATTCTATTTTGGTTTCTTTATTGCTTATGCTGTCAAATCGCCGATTCTACCCTTACATACATGGTTACCAGATACCCATGGAGAAGCACATTACAGTACATGTATGCTTCTAGCCGGAATCTTATTAAAAATGGGGGCATATGGGTTAATTCGGATCAATATGGAATTATTACCCCACGCCCATTCTATATTTTCTCCTTGGTTGATAATAGTAGGAACGATTCAAATAATCTATGCAGCTTCAACTTCTCCAGGTCAACGCAATTTAAAAAAGAGAACAGCCTATTCCTCGGTATCTCATATGGGTTTCACAATTATAGGAATTGGTTCCATAACCGATATGGGTCTCAATGGAGCTATTTTACAAATAATTTCTCATGGATTTATTGGCGCTGCGCTTTTTTTCTTGGCAGGAACGACGTACGATAGAATACGTCTTGTTTATCTCGACGAAATGGGAGGAATAGCCATCCCAATGCCAAAAATATTTACCATGTTCAGTAGCTTCTCGATGGCTTCTCTTGCGTTGCCAGGAATGAGTGGTTTTGTTGCAGAATTGGTAGTCTTTTTTGGAATAATTACTAGTCCGAAATATCTTTTAATGCCAAAAGTACTAATTACTTTTGTAATGGCAATTGGAATGATATTAACTCCTATTTATTCATTATCTATGTCACGTCAGATATTCTATGGATACAAGCTGTTTCATGTTCCAAATTCTTCTTTTTTGGATTCTGGACCACGCGAACTATTTGTTTCGATCTGTATCTTTCTACCCGTAATAGGTATCGGTATTTATCCCGATTTCCTTCTCTCACTATCAGTTGACAAGGCAGAAACTATTCTATCTAATTACTTTTATAAATAGAAATAGTTTTCATCAATAAGACGTCAAATAATCCTGTGATTTAAAAGATCGTTCACTGTACAATGAAAAAACAAAAGAAAAAATGAAGTGAATCGGAATTGGAATCAGATACATCTCGAGTTTTTGAGAACCATTTACATTTTAAATCACTACTAAATGGTCCTCAAAAACTCGCACAAACTTTCGTTATATGGATTGATATTTCTATGTATTTAGTCCATTTCTTCAATTAGATGTTAATGCGAATGAACCATAACTATGTAGTCCTATTCCTAATAGATTGACCCCAAAATAGCATATCCAAATTATAAGAAATCCCGCAGAAGCCACAATTGCCGAATTCGCGCCTTGCAAATTCCGATTTGTTCTAATATGTAAATAAATCGCGAATATGGTCCAAGTAATAAACGCCCAAGTTTCCTTGGGGTCCCAATTCCAATAAGACCCCCATGCCTCATTAGCCCATACCGCTCCCGAAAGAATGCCTATAGTTAAAAAGGTAAACCCTAGACTAATGACACGATAACTCCAACGATCCAATCGCTGAGTCAATTGATACCTGTGATAATTTCTAAATGAAAGAAAAGAAGTGCTTTGTAAAAGACTTCTTTTTTCATTCAAGTAGTGGATCTCCCCAAAGTAAAATGACGCAATTAATAAATTATTGCTTTTGCCGACAATGCCTATGTTTTTTCGAAATGTAATGAATAAAAGAGCTACTGATAATAACGATCCGCATAAAAGAGCTGCATAGCTCAATACCATCATACTTACGTGCATCATTAACCACTGGGATTGTAGGGCGGGGACTAATATTGCAGATTGATGTATTTGAGTTGAAAGACCCGAAGTCGCAAAGCCTTGGGTAAAAATAGCGCTTGGCGCGATTATTGTGCTTAAATCGTTTTTCTTTTTGTGGTTCCCTATTTTAGGAACCATATGAATAATAGAGAAACTCCATGAAAGGAACATTAATGATTCATATAAATCACTTAACGGAAAATGTCTCGAATAAATCCAACGAGTAACTAATAATCCTGTTATACAGAAAAAGGTGGCTATCATGCCTTTTTCTGACGAATCATATAGTCCTACAATTTCATGGACTAAGAAAGTCATCAAATGAATCGTAATAACAATTGAAATGATCGAAAAAGAGATATGAGTTAATATATGTTCTAGGGTCGTAAATATCATAAAAAATCATTAAAATTAATAAAAAAGGGTCCCCAATTACAAAATTGTAGTTCCAAATTCAATTTAATATAGGATTTATAGTGCCCCCTTTTAGAGATGCCGCCACTCGGATTCGAACCGAGATGCTTTAGCACTGCTTCCTAAGAGCAGCGTGTCTACCGATTTCACCATAGCGGCTTGATTGAAGTCATCATAGTCCATATGATGTTCAATCGTCAAGATTGAAGGATTCAATGCAATATGTTTTAGGAAACGTTAGAATCGACGAATAAAGACTTGTTCAAATGAACATTTGAACGTTCAATAATATTATTGCGATGTGCTGTCATTTTTAACAACGGGTTTTCGCGTAGTATAAGTTCTCTCGGAACAGTTGGAACTAGAGGGTTATGTCCTCAGTTGAGGTCTAGAACTAAGAAATTACCCCCTTATCCTTTTTGATTTTTTGATAATTCATTTTTCAATGAACAAAAGAAAATAAATAGGCTTTTTTATGTATCACAATTGGATAACTACATCCAAGGGCTTTCTGGAAATATTTATTTAGTTTGGTATTCAAACTGTATTAATGGTTGGGATCCTGATTTGATTGTATACACAATTCGTCGTGTAAAGATTTACCAAACCGATTAGGTATTGGGCTGCATATAAAATAAAAGAGTTTCAATCTCTATCAGAATTTGATCATATGGTATGTACTTTACTTAGAATTTAAATAAATTCTATTAGAAAGAAAATCCATATCCAAAATAGATTCGGATATATAGATTGATCAATTCTAGGGTCCAAACGTAGGATCTATTTTGGATTGCGGAAGATTGACTTCTTCTTCGTACATAAATATCGATCTAAAGGGGATCCGGAAAGTTACAAAGCACAAAGTCTTAAAATATTTTAATCCATTACTTTCATAGTTTCAAGGATTCATTCATTTTTACTACAGATTTTATACCCGCCTACGGAAAAAAATTTTCATAAAGGGAGCGTCGTTCATACTTGTTTCAAATTTTCCAAAAACATTAATGACGTATAACTATTCGGGATACATAATCAAATTCACCTTTCACAATAAAATAAATAAAAAAAATGGATTGTGAAAAGTGAATTGATGGGGAAAATAACAATCCCCATCTCTCCTATTATAAATAGGGACTTTAATGATTAATGAAAATCAAAAATTTTATTTTAAATAGTTGAAAATAAAAAGAAAAAAGAAAAACCTAATACACAAGATAAAAACACGAAAAGATAAGAAGAGATGCGTCCACCCCCTACATACTTAATGCCTTCTCCTACAAAGAAAGTTGTAATGCCGACACTATTCGTAATTCCGTCAATTATACGTTTATCAAAGAAATTAGTTAGTAGGGCCAATCTTCTTATACCATTAATAAAGAATGTTGCATAAAAAATATCTATGTAACCACGATTGTGTGACCAACTGTATATTCCATATTTTATTCGGTCCGAGAAAATTCTCTTAGGACTCATTTTCACAAATGAATTAATTAGGTCTAGATTTTGAAAAGATGAATAAACGGGCCCATAGAAAAGAGACGCTATGAATATTCCGAACCAGGCTATACTGACTGAAAAAATTGAATTTCTTACAAATTCATACCAATCCACAGAATAGTCCAAACTTTTTTGTAAAAAGGTTATCTGTGGGATTAACCATTTCGATAATATATCAAAACCCGTTCCTAATCTTTCGAAAGGAATTCCTATGGACCCGACGAACAAAGTGAATAGAAACAGTATAAGTAGGGGCAATAGCATTGTATTGTCCGACTCGGGGGGATATATAGAAGTGTCTTTATTGTCAGAGTGAGTGCTAAAAAATTGCGTCGATTTTCGCACATTCCCATCCATTTGATATGCCTTATTGGAAAAAAAGGAAAGCCTCCGTTTATTATTATTAATACCTAACAAAGGTAAATTTTTACTATTCAGCCCCATCTCCTCTTTCCCCCATATAGGTATTGAATATAAGGAACTGTTTTTAGTGCCGCTGTAGTTCTGAAACTGAACGCGTAAATGTCCCTCAAAGGTAAGTAAATAAATCCGAAACATATAAAATGCAGTTAATCCCGCTGCCGAATAAGCTATTATCGCGAACATGGGTGAATACAACCAACTATCATTAAGGATTTCATCTTTAGACCAAAAACAAGCAAGAGGTGGAATACCACAAAGAGAAAGTGTACCCACGTAAAAAGTGGTCTTTGTAATTGGGACATATTTCGTCAAACCGCCCATAAGAACCATGTTCTGACTTTTATCTGGAGAATAACCAACAATGGATTCCATTGAATGAATAACAGATCCGGATCCTAAAAACAATAATGCTTTCGAATAGGCATGAGTTATCAAATGGAATAAAGCAGCTCGATAAGAACCTATACCTAGAGCTAACATAATATAGCCCAATTGAGACATTGTAGAATAGGCTAGACCCCTTTTAATGTCTCTTTGAGCAAGAGACAAAGTAGCCCCCAATAGTACCGTTATTATACCCACTAAAGAAATAATCCACATTATGTGAGGTATGACTCTGAAAATAGGAAAAAGCCGAGCAACGAGAAAAATTCCCGCTGCTACCATAGTGGCAGCGTGTATAAGAGCCGAAATAGGAGTGGGTCCCTCCATGGCATCAGGCAACCATACATGAAGGGGAAACTGTGCAGATTTCGCAATTGCGCCTACGAATAATAGGAAGGCACACAGAGTAGCAAATAAACAATTCACCCCATTATTAGGGATCAAATTGTTCAAGATTTCGAACAATTCCCGAAATTCAAAACTACCCGTTATCCAATAAAAACCTAAGATTCCTAATAATAAACCAAAATCCCCTACACGATTCGTTACAAACGCTTTTTGACAAGCATTTGCAGCAATTGGTCGTGTAAACCAAAAACCTATTAATAGGTACGAACACATTCCTACCAATTCCCAAAAAATATAAATTTGTACTAAATTGGTACTAGTAACTAACCCCAACATGGAAATAGTGGAAAAACTCATAGAAGTAAAAAATCTCAAATATCCTTGGTCATGAGACATATAATTGTCACTATAAAAAAGAACTGCGATTCCAACGGTAGTAATTAGTATTGACATAATAGAAGTAAGCGGGTCGATTAAGTGGCCGAACTCGAAAGAAAAATCATTATTGATGGTCCAAGAACATAGATATTGATAGATATAACTGCCATTTATTTGGTAAATAGAAAGATCGGCCGAAAAAACCATAACTATGCTTAACAACGAAACACTAGGAAAAGCCCACATACGACGAGCGTTTTTTGCTGCAGTCGGAATAAGCAGAAGCCCCAACCCGATTGATATAGTAACTGGAAGTGGAACGAAAGGTATGATCCATGCATATTGATATGTATGTTCCATAAGAAAATTAAACTTTTTTAATTCTTATTAATTGTTTCCGATTCCCCAGTTTCTCTCTCTTTCGGAAAAAGTCATATTCAGACGAATAAGAAAATCAAGATATAAAAGAACTCAGAAAATATATACATATATATACATTCCTTTTTTGAACCCTTAATTGTTCAGACTCTATTATCAATATTTAAAAACAAAGAAATTCAAATAAAGATCAAATAAAGAATTTACAATTGGATTGGTCAAATAATCAAGTTAATGTTGCTTCTATTTATATCTTGTTTTTTTATATTCATAATAATTCATATTAATTTGTTTGATTTATATTAGTGCAGTATGTTATGATATTATAACATGATTCTAGTTTAATTTGACTACGGTATTTGTTATTTACATTATTTATAGTATTTTTTATGTCATTATTATGACACATCATAATATTGCTATACGAAAATAAGAAAATGTTAGTAAAATGTAATGTGGTATATATACACTATAATATATGACATCAGAATATAGGAGAAAATACTAATATTTATAATATAAATATAAATTAAGAATAAATAGGACTAGGTTGTAAATACAAGAATAACATAAGATCACGGAGAACTAAAACGACATATGTGATTAAAATAACATATGTCATTTATATGTAATGATAATACAATAATATATTATTTATAAATGATTTATAAATAATTCATAATCTTGTACTAGATAAACATATTTATTAGATAAATGTATGATAAACATATTTATCTAAGATAAATATAAGAAAGATGTGAGAGAGGAATAAAGAGATAAGATAGAAGGAAATAAGATAGTAAGATAGGAATAAGAAATGAAATAAAATAAGGGGTAGGGAATCTTCAATTATTTAAAGATTACGTCGATTGAATATTCATATTCATTTAGCACGAATTATTCTTTCTCGAGCATTGCATTATATGTATATATGAATTGTAATATATATATATGGAAATGGAACGAGTTTTTCCTTTTTGAAAATAAAATAACATCATTCCTTTCTCTCAGCTTTCTTCTATATTCTTTTTCTTTATTCCTGCTGTACTGCTATACTATAGACTGTACACACGTATCCGCTTTTTTGTATGTTATTGGAGATGGAAGCTTTCATTATGGAATAAATATAGATAATTAATGGCAAGAGTGATTCACTCAAAAAATAGATACAGTAACAATATATATGTCTTTCACATCCAACTATAAAAGTCCAAAACTGAAATGGCGGTTCCAAAGAAACGTACTTCTATCTCAAAGAAGCGTATTCGTAGAAATTTATGGAAGAAAAAGGGGTATTGGGCGGCGGTAAAAGCTTTGTCTTTAGCAAAATCTATTTCTACCGGGTATTCAAAAAGTTTTTTTTGTCTGAAAAACAAAACAATTAATAAGAAAGACTATAAATAATGAAGAAATAATCTGAGTCGTTAATCGTCGATTAGAATCTTCTAATAGAGATTCGGCTTCATTTGGATGTGTGTATGTTCATGTGTGTATTTTCAACTATTTAAAATAAAATTTTTGATTTTCATTAATCATTAAAGTCCCTATTTATAATAGGAGAGATGGGGATTGTTATTTTCCCCATCAATTCACTTTTCACAATCCATTTTTTTTATTTATTTTATTGTGAAAGGTGAATTTGATTATGTATCCCGAATAGTTATACGTCATTAATGTTTTTGGAAAATTTGAAACAAGTATGAACGACGCTCCCTTTATGAAAATTTTTTTCCGTAGGCGGGTATAAAATCTGTAGTAAAAATGAATGAATCCTTGAAACTATGAAAGTAATGGATTAAAATATTTTAAGACTTTGTGCTTTGTAACTTTCCGGATCCCCTTTAGATCGATATTTATGTACGAAGAAGAAGTCAATCTTCCGCAATCCAAAATAGATCCTACGTTTGGACCCTAGAATTGATCAATCTATATATCCGAATCTATTTTGGATATGGATTTTCTTTCTAATAGAATTTATTTAAATTCTAAGTAAAGTACATACCATATGATCAAATTCTGATAGAGATTGAAACTCTTTTATTTTATATGCAGCCCAATACCTAATCGGTTTGGTAAATCTTTACACGACGAATTGTGTATACAATCAAATCAGGATCCCAACCATTAATACAGTTTGAATACCAAACTAAATAAATATTTCCAGAAAGCCCTTGGATGTAGTTATCCAATTGTGATACATAAAAAAGCCTATTTATTTTCTTTTGTTCATTGAAAAATGAATTATCAAAAAATCAAAAAGGATAAGGGGGTAATTTCTTAGTTCTAGACCTCAACTGAGGACATAACCCTCTAGTTCCAACTGTTCCGAGAGAACTTATACTACGCGAAAACCCGTTGTTAAAAATGACAGCACATCGCAATAATATTATTGAACGTTCAAATGTTCATTTGAACAAGTCTTTATTCGTCGATTCTAACGTTTCCTAAAACATATTGCATTGAATCCTTCAATCTTGACGATTGAACATCATATGGACTATGATGACTTCAATCAAGCCGCTATGGTGAAATCGGTAGACACGCTGCTCTTAGGAAGCAGTGCTAAAGCATCTCGGTTCGAATCCGAGTGGCGGCATCTCTAAAAGGGGGCACTATAAATCCTATATTAAATTGAATTTGGAACTACAATTTTGTAATTGGGGACCCTTTTTTATTAATTTTAATGATTTTTTATGATATTTACGACCCTAGAACATATATTAACTCATATCTCTTTTTCGATCATTTCAATTGTTATTACGATTCATTTGATGACTTTCTTAGTCCATGAAATTGTAGGACTATATGATTCGTCAGAAAAAGGCATGATAGCCACCTTTTTCTGTATAACAGGATTATTAGTTACTCGTTGGATTTATTCGAGACATTTTCCGTTAAGTGATTTATATGAATCATTAATGTTCCTTTCATGGAGTTTCTCTATTATTCATATGGTTCCTAAAATAGGGAACCACAAAAAGAAAAACGATTTAAGCACAATAATCGCGCCAAGCGCTATTTTTACCCAAGGCTTTGCGACTTCGGGTCTTTCAACTCAAATACATCAATCTGCAATATTAGTCCCCGCCCTACAATCCCAGTGGTTAATGATGCACGTAAGTATGATGGTATTGAGCTATGCAGCTCTTTTATGCGGATCGTTATTATCAGTAGCTCTTTTATTCATTACATTTCGAAAAAACATAGGCATTGTCGGCAAAAGCAATAATTTATTAATTGCGTCATTTTACTTTGGGGAGATCCACTACTTGAATGAAAAAAGAAGTCTTTTACAAAGCACTTCTTTTCTTTCATTTAGAAATTATCACAGGTATCAATTGACTCAGCGATTGGATCGTTGGAGTTATCGTGTCATTAGTCTAGGGTTTACCTTTTTAACTATAGGCATTCTTTCGGGAGCGGTATGGGCTAATGAGGCATGGGGGTCTTATTGGAATTGGGACCCCAAGGAAACTTGGGCGTTTATTACTTGGACCATATTCGCGATTTATTTACATATTAGAACAAATCGGAATTTGCAAGGCGCGAATTCGGCAATTGTGGCTTCTGCGGGATTTCTTATAATTTGGATATGCTATTTTGGGGTCAATCTATTAGGAATAGGACTACATAGTTATGGTTCATTCGCATTAACATCTAATTGAAGAAATGGACTAAATACATAGAAATATCAATCCATATAACGAAAGTTTGTGCGAGTTTTTGAGGACCATTTAGTAGTGATTTAAAATGTAAATGGTTCTCAAAAACTCGAGATGTATCTGATTCCAATTCCGATTCACTTCATTTTTTCTTTTGTTTTTTCATTGTACAGTGAACGATCTTTTAAATCACAGGATTATTTGACGTCTTATTGATGAAAACTATTTCTATTTATAAAAGTAATTAGATAGAATAGTTTCTGCCTTGTCAACTGATAGTGAGAGAAGGAAATCGGGATAAATACCGATACCTATTACGGGTAGAAAGATACAGATCGAAACAAATAGTTCGCGTGGTCCAGAATCCAAAAAAGAAGAATTTGGAACATGAAACAGCTTGTATCCATAGAATATCTGACGTGACATAGATAATGAATAAATAGGAGTTAATATCATTCCAATTGCCATTACAAAAGTAATTAGTACTTTTGGCATTAAAAGATATTTCGGACTAGTAATTATTCCAAAAAAGACTACCAATTCTGCAACAAAACCACTCATTCCTGGCAACGCAAGAGAAGCCATCGAGAAGCTACTGAACATGGTAAATATTTTTGGCATTGGGATGGCTATTCCTCCCATTTCGTCGAGATAAACAAGACGTATTCTATCGTACGTCGTTCCTGCCAAGAAAAAAAGCGCAGCGCCAATAAATCCATGAGAAATTATTTGTAAAATAGCTCCATTGAGACCCATATCGGTTATGGAACCAATTCCTATAATTGTGAAACCCATATGAGATACCGAGGAATAGGCTGTTCTCTTTTTTAAATTGCGTTGACCTGGAGAAGTTGAAGCTGCATAGATTATTTGAATCGTTCCTACTATTATCAACCAAGGAGAAAATATAGAATGGGCGTGGGGTAATAATTCCATATTGATCCGAATTAACCCATATGCCCCCATTTTTAATAAGATTCCGGCTAGAAGCATACATGTACTGTAATGTGCTTCTCCATGGGTATCTGGTAACCATGTATGTAAGGGTAGAATCGGCGATTTGACAGCATAAGCAATAAAGAAACCAAAATAGAATATTATTTCCAATTCCAAGGGATATGATTGATTAGCTGATGTTTCAAAATTTAATGTTGGTTCATTGGAACCATATAAACCCATACCTAGAACTCCCATTAAGAGAAAAATTGAACCCCCTGCAGTGTACAAAATAAACTTTGTAGCTGAGTACAGACGTTTCTTACCCCCCCACATGGATAAAAGTAGGTAAACAGGAATTAATTCCAACTCCCACATGATGAAAAAAAGTAAAAGGTCTCGAGAAGAAAATAATCCTATTTGACCGCTGTACATTCCTAACATTAGGAAATAGAACAATCGCGAATCTCGAGTAACTGGCCGGGCCGCTAAAGTAGCTAAAGTAGTGATGAATCCCGTCAGTAAAATGGGTCCTATGGAAAGTCCATCGATTCCTAGTCTCCAGTGAAAATCAAAAATATTTATCCATTTATAATCCTCCTTCAATTGGATTAATGGATCGTCCAATTGAAAATGATAACAGAATGCATAGGTTGTTAGAAGGAGTTCTAACATGGAGATACAAATAGTATACCACCGAACCGCCCTATTTCCTCTATGAGGGAGAAAGAAAATTGATAAACCCGCGGATATTGGAAAAACGACAATTATTGTTAACCAAGGAAAATAACTCGTGATAAAGACAAGATAGACTTTGACCAGAAAAACCCGCACTCGAGAAAATTAATTTTCTCGAGTGCGGGTTTTTGTCGGTAAAAAGGAATCAAACGGATTCAAGTGGAATTGTATGAAACGTATCAATAAGCTAGACCCATGCTGCGAGTTGTCTCATGCCATAAATAAACCCGGACACTCAAGAAATCCGTTGGACAAGCGGATTCACATCTCTTACAACCTACACAGTCCTCCGTTCTTGGAGCAGAAGCAATTTGCTTAGCTTTGCATCCGTCCCAAGGTATCATTTCCAATACATCTGTGGGACAAGCTCGTACACATTGAGTACACCCTATACATGTATCATAAATCTTTACTGAATGTGACATTGGATTTATCCTTTTTTTGAACGTTATCAATTTTCGATCTGGTCAAATCAGTAGTAACTGAATCATATATTGCAAACACCAGACGAATCAGTGGTTTACCAGAATTTTTTTGATAATCAATCTACTTCTGGATCTGTTCATGAAAGAGAGCCAAGCCAAGATATTTTGATATCTTACGTTTCAGCAAACATGGTCATACGAGTTATCCATAACACACTCATTTGAATTGGTAAATATTCTATCTGTCTTTATTTATATCATAACGACTATTTATTCAACAAATTCGATTGATTGATACGAGTTGATTTTCTGTTACGATAGGTCGACGAAACAATAGCTGGTCCAATAGCTGCTTCAGCGGCTGCAATAGCTATAATAAAGATCGAGAAAATGTCTCCTTTTAATTGACGACTATCAAATAAATTCGAAAATGTTACTAGATTTATATTAACCGCATTCAGTATAAGCTCAAGACACATAAGTGCTCTAACCATGTTTCGGCTTGTGATCAATCCATAAATACCGATAGAAAATAAATAGGCACTCAAAATAAGTACATGCTCAGTCATCATTGACCAACTCCTCATCAATCGAGATTGATTTCAATATGAACAAGAGTAAAATTTCACCGATTTGATTGACTAGAATCTAACAAGTACGAAACAAAGGAAGGTATCAGTAATAGATCGAACTAAAACTCAAACCCCTTCCATTTTATAGATAACAGTAAAATAGAAAAATAGAACTGAAGGAAAATTTATGTGATATGATAATCATAACACAGAACAAAACAAGGCCTTATTTTTGATTTTGGATTTCTAATTCTAAGTATTTATTACTGACGAGCCATAGCAATTGCGCCTATCAAGGCAACTAAAAGAATTATAGAAATGAGTTCAAAGGGAAGATAAAAATCTGTTGATAAATGAATTCCAATTTGTTGAACGCTACTTGTCAGGTCCTGCTCTATAATCTGGTTTGATCTTGTAGTCCAAATAATCCCGTACCATGACGTATTTGAAATAGTAGTAATTAGTGAAAAAAGAATACTTGTACAAACCAGTAAAGTGACTCCATCTCCAACTGTCAAAAGATATAAATCCTTGTAATATTCTGAACCATTCATGAACATCACAGCAAATACGATTAAGACGTTTATGGCTCCTACGTAAATAAGGAGCTGTGCAGCAGCTACAAAATAGGAGTTAGATGGAATATGGAATAAAGATATACAAACAAGAACCAATCCCAATGAAAAGGCAGAATAAATTGGATTGGTAAGTAATACCACTCCTAGGCCTCCTAATATAAGACCCGATCCCAGAAACACTAAAAGAATATCATGTATTGGTCCAGGTAAATCCATTATGTGTAAAATAAAAATAAGAGATAAATAAGTTGAAATATTTCATGACCTTACTGACTACTGACCGGGCCAGGAAAAAGGAGGTTACCCTATCTTTCTTTTTTTTTGTAAAGGATACGTTCCTAATTGAATTGAATCCCAACGTGGTGTGGATTGATGTAGATACAGTTATTGGGCCAATCCTTCTTCTGTATTCGAAAGAGCAGTTGGAATTGTATATTTCGAAATCATTACGGATATATGAATCTATTCTAAATCCAAATCAAGCCGTGATTCTCAACAATCAACGGTTATGTTTTGTAGTTACTAACCAACCAAAAAGAAAGAAACTACGCTCCTTTAGATCAAAACTGAATCTTAGTAATCGTTCTTGAATCAAGGGGGTTATCCATGGCTATTTTTATTTGAGTCGAATTCATAATTGGTCGAATTGTGTAATCTCCAATTACTGACATTGGTAACCGACCCAAAGCAATTTGATTATAATTCAATTCGTGACGATCATAAGTAGAAAGTTCATATTCTTCAGTCATAGATAAACAGTTTGTTGGACAATACTCGACGCAGTTACCACAAAATATACAGATTCCAAAATCAATACTATAATTAAGCAGTCGTTTCTTTCTAATATCTGTTTCCAATCTCCAATCAACAACGGGTAGATCCACGGGACATACACGAACGCATACTTCACAAGCAATGCATTTATCAAATTCAAAGTGGATTCGACCGCGGAAACGTTCTGATACGATCGATTTTTCATAAGGATATTGAATAGTTACAGGTAAACGATTCGCGTGAGATAAGGTAATCATGAAACTTTGACCAATGTACCTCGCAGCTCGTATTGTTTGTTGACCGTAATTCATGAATCTAGTCACTATAGGGAACATATAGCGGATATCTATGAATAAATTGAGGTTTCTTTCTCTTGCTTGAGAGAGGTTATGAATTTCGAATATGTATTCTGTTACAGTGAAAGGAGTTGGGAAGAAGTTGTCAATAATAGATTACCTAGAGAAACGGGTAAAAGAAATTTCCATCCAAGATTTAATAGTTGGTCCATTCTCATCCTAGGTAAAGTCCATCTTGTTGTGATAGAAATGAACAGGAACAAATAAGCTTTAGCTAATGTAATAAGGATACCAATTGTTGTTCCAAAGACTCCACCCGTTTTATTTATTCCGAAAAGTTCAGGAATGAATATGTACGGAATATATGGATCCCACCCGCCCAAGTAAAGAACTGTTACAAATAATGAAGAAACTAGTAGATTTAGGTAAGAAGCAACGTAAAATAAACCAGATTTGATACCTGAATATTCAGTTTGATAACCCGCTACTAATTCCTCTTCTGCTTCTGGTAAATCAAAGGGTAATCTCTCACATTCCGCTAGGGAAGAAATTAGAAAAACTAAAAACCCTATAGGTTGACGCCACAGATTCCATCCCCAAAACCCATATTTTGACTGTGCCTCAACTATATCAACTGTACTTGAACTGTTAGATAATCATAGTCGATGATAACATCACCGTTCCCATCGCTATTCCAGAACCGTACATGAAACCTCAGCTTCATACGGCTCCTCAACGGCCACAAATAAATCAAAAGACTGTTTTGGTTCCTTATTACTTTGGCATGTTTGTAGGATGGGTAGAGTAAAGATGCATCGGAGAGTTCTGAATTCGACCAAAGAAATTCTGTCTGCTCTAATAACAAATAAAAAGCGCTTCTGAATTGATCTCATCCTTTATTTTCAAATTCTAATTGATTTTTGTTTAGTAATAGCTTAATCTTTCAATAAAATACTCGTACTCGTTGTATCAACAGACGACCCATATCTTTCGATTACGAAAAAGAATTAGACACTACATACACTAGTTCAGTGTATCATGATAGGAATTCCATCTGTATGAATATGGATGGGTTGGAGGAGATAAACAAAGACATCTTAGTATAGTATTCGGGGTTTCCTATTGTATTTTATTTCTTCCGTTCCGGTTCTTCTTTCTCACTAAAAAGAAAAAGAGGGGATTCTAAACTAAAAAAGGAAAGGATTATTTCGTTCCCGATAGTCATTTCTTTAATCGGTGGATAAGAGCATACTCTGGATCAGAATCGTGAGGAAGTACTGCTTGATCGTTTCTACCAACTTAAAGTCCTCATTATGGTTCCTTTTATGGCAAAATATCCTTTTGGATACCTTACATTATCTCCATTATTAATCCTTTGTGTACCTTGGTGTTCCTAACCGTCCACTCATTTTTGATTGATCCCCGGTATGGTAATACATACAATACAATTGTAGAAACTCTATACAGTTGATCTTTTGCATCCGCTTCAAGTCATGGTGACTAATCAACCAATCTTGGGATAAACAGTTTCCACTGCTTATGTTTGCTTTCACCTTACTCTCGTACATAGGGAATGAGAATCAATCTTTTGACTGCAAATTTATAAGCTGTTTTGTTTCACTCATATAACTATCTGGTTTAATTCATTGACCCGAATGATGAATAAAAAAAAAAAGAAAGATATCTATTCAATACATTCAACCCCTTTCCTAGAAAGAAAGGAAAGAGGTAAAGGTTCATGTTCGAACGAATCACACGTAGAGATATTGATAACACACATGGAGTTAACGGTATTTCATAACTAATGGATTGAGCAGCGGCTCGTAGACCACCCGAAAAGGAATATTTATTGTTCGATCCATATCCTGACATAAGAAGTCCAATAGGAGCAATACTGGAAATAGCGATCCATAAAAAAACACCTATACTGAGATCGGCTAGAACAAAACGATAGCCAAAGGGAATTGCTGAATAACTTAGTAGAATGGATATGACTGCTATAGATGGTCCGATACTGAATAACCGAACATCTCCTCTAGATGGTAGAAGATCTTCTTTGAAAAGTAGTTTGATCCCATCCGCCGGAGCTTGAAGAATTCCCAAAGGACCAGCATATTCAGGACCAATACGTTGTTGTATCCCTGCGGATATTTCTCTTTCTAACCACACAATCACGAGTACACCTATTGTGATTCCCACTATAGGAGTAAAAATAGGGACAAGCAACCATACGAGGCCATACACCTCTTTTAAGGATTCCGATCTGGAAAAAGAATTGATAGCTTGTATTTCTGTCGTATCAATTATCATTTCAACGATCAACTTCTCCCATAATGATATCTATACTACCTAGTATCGTCATGATATCAGCCAATTTCATTCTTTTAACTAGTTGAGGAAGAATTTGCAAATTGATGAAACCGGGTGGACGAATTTTCCATCTCCAGGGAAACCCACTATTATCTCCGATCAGAAAAATTCCCAATTCTCCTTTTGGGGCCTCGACTCTCACATAAAGTTCTTGTTTCGACAATTCAAAAGTGGGAGAAGGCTTTTTACTAATGAATCGATATTGAAAATCATTCCATTCGAAATCCCTTGCTTTATCAAAGCGCCGTACTTCTAAATTCTCATAGGGCCCGCCCGGAATTCCTTCCAGAGCCTGTTGAATAATTTTTATGGATTCCGCCATTTCACTGATTCGTACTAAATAACGAGCTAATGAGTCTCCTTCTTTTTGCCATTGGACTCCCCAATCGAATTCATCGTAACACTCATAACGATCAACCTTACGAAGATCCCATTGGATTCCGGAAGCTCGTAGCATTGGTCCTGATAAACCCCAATTTATGGCTTCTTCTCCACCAATAATGCCCACCCCTTCAACTCGTTCCAAAAAAATGGGATTCCGTGTAATAAGTTTTTGATATTCAACAACCCCTGTTAAAGAATAATCGCAGAAATCCAAACATTTATCTATCCAGCCATGAGGTAGATCAGCAGCTACTCCCCCGATACGGAAATAATTATGCATCATTCGCATACCTGTGGCAGCTTCGAATAGATCATATAGCAATTCCCTCTCTCTGAAAATATAGAAGAAAGGGGTCTGTGCACCGATATCTGCCATAAAAGGCCCAAGCCATAATAAATGAGAAGCTATACGACTCAACTCCAGCATAATGACTCTGATATAGCTGGCTCTTTTAGGTACTTGAATATTTCCCAATTGTTCTGGTGCATTTACCGTTATTGCCTCTGTGAACATAGTAGCTAAATAATCCCAACGTGTTACATAAGGTAGATACTGTATAATTGTTCGGTTTTCCGCAATTTTTTCCATCCCCCTATGTAAATAACCCAATACGGGTTCACAGTCAATAACATCTTCACCATCTAGAGTAACGATGAGTCGAAGAACACCATGCATTGATGGGTGGTGCGGACCCATATTGACTATCATGAAGTCTTTTCTTGTTTCCGGTACAGTCATATGTTTTCTTCCCCTGATTCATTATTTCATGAATTGCTGGAAACGAGGTTCATCAAAATTCAAGATCCAATAAACCAAATAATTCAAACGAATCTTCCAATTAACGAATTTTTGGTTCCCGAATATCCAACTGACCAATTAATTCTTTATAACGTACTCTATTTTTCTTTGACAAATAAGCCAGTAGTCGTTGACGTTTTCCAAGAATTTTCCGCAGACCTCTTTGAGATAAATAGTCTCTTCTGTGCAATTCCAAATGGGAAGTAAGTCTCCGTATCTTATTGGTGAAACTGAATATTTGAAATTCAACAGATCCTTTGTTTTTTTCTTCTTGCGGAATAACCGAGATTAATGAGTTTTTTATCATAAAAATTTCTTTCTCTTTTTTCTTTCTTTTCTGATATTACTGATCAGAAATAATAATAATGCCGCTCGTTTAGGTCTGGTACGCACAATAAAATAATCTGGATTTAGTCATAGACTACTTTTGTCTATCGAATCCAATTCAAAATTGTATTTCTACATTGGATTCGATAGAAAGAGATGGTATATTTCTATGCTCACAAGCTCACAAAAGGTAATGATTTGGACTTAAGAAAATTCTTCCGATTCATTCCTAGATCCAATTGCTATGATACATCATTGAATCAGTATCGTGTATCAGAATGTAACATAACCTGTGTACATATGTATGCCTTTATCTGCTGGATATGACACGTAATATAGATATATAGCAAACGTACCATCAACTAATTCTGAATCGTGGATACATATGTATCCTTGACATACTGAAACGACTTCCATTATCGATATCAAACCAGTAGCGATTCATACAAGCTAAATCTTCTAATCGATAATTGGGCCAAAGAAACAATTTGAATCGGATCAAATTATTTCTATCCGTATCAATATGCTTGTCCTCATCCAAAAAATACACACAGTTCCTTGTGTTGTACTCGTCGACCAATACTGGATCGCTTTCCCCAGGTATCCAACTTACAGAATCAAGACAAACTCGAATTCTAAATTCTCTCCGACGTCTAGTAGATGGAATATTGTCAGGAACAAGCAACTCATATTTCTTTTCTCGGCATCTTTGATTAGTTTGGTGCTGATTCTCATGGAACAAGGAAATACTTATTGTTTGATACATAATTGATGGTCCATCCAATTTTCTAAACAAACGAATCGGATCGAGAAACATTACTCCTGCTTTTATCAATTCTCGAGCAACTTGAAAATTCCTCATCGAATACTCCAACCTCCTCGTCATATCCCAAAAAGAGTCGTTTAGGCGTAGAGCGTATACAGCAATTTCTTCTTCTTTTTTCGCCGAATCCAGATCCATCCTAAGCAGGAACCTAAGCATGAAACAAACTTCCCTGAGATTCCATATATTCGCGTATGGGGCCAAGTATACTTGATAAAGCAAATGTTTTTTCAGGAATGAATTTATTCGTGCTTGAAGAATTTTACTCCTGAATCTGTGTTGTTTTAGTTTTCTACTGTATTTTTTAATGAATTCTCTTATGTATTTTTTTTTCCTTTCTTTTTCCCTTTGTTTTTCCCTTTCTTTTTGCCTTTCTTTTTCCCTTTCTTTTTTACGAATAGACTCTTGGTATTCTTCGCTAAGGAATTCACCATAATCGAAAACAATTGATTTATTTGGTATGATCCACGGCTCATATGCATCATTATACTTAGTTTCAACATAAGGTTGCGCTAATTCTGGTAAGAACCAATAGAACCGAAAATCCATTTTCGTTTTCGTTTTTATTCTCTTTTTCGCTTTTTCCAACAATTTTTCCAATGGGGGTTCCGATGGGATTTCCGCTAAGGGAAGCATTGTCGCCCTTTGACCCGCTTCTATCGAATCAAAAAACTTTTTTTTCACCCAACCCCAAAGAAAAAGGTCTTTATGAATGTTGGTCCCAGTATCTCTATCGGTCTGGGTCTTAATACTAGTAAAATTATGAACAATTTCCCACTCAAAATATTTTCTACCCCAAGTATCCCCATCCCCATTCATAATAGACCCTTCTTCTATTTCTTCTTCTATTTCTATGAAATCTCTCATTTTTTTTTCTAGAAGATCACGATCACTAATATTTTCTTTTAGAAGATCACGAATTTTTTCTTGTAGAAAACTGCTAAGACTTTCGTCTATAAAATCATTCATTTTTTTTTCTATAAAATCATTTATATATTTTTCTGCAATACTTACATTTTCTCCTAGAATATAGACTGTAGTACCTATAAGATGAGGATCATTAATTTTTTCTTTTAGTTTTTCATTTAGAAAACCACTAATATTTTCTCTTATAAAATCCCTCGTTTTTTTTTCTAGAAAATCACTAAAACACCGATAATCACTAAAAGATAGATTATCTCTAAGAGATGGATAATCCTTAACAGAAATAGATAAGTATGGCTCTTTCTCGTCCCCACAATGAATATATTTCTGTGATAAAAGATCATATCTGTAGTTTTTTTGTAATTTTGTTGGTGAACTCATTGCATAATTTTTTTGTTTCTCGCGATGAATGGGTCGGCCTTTTTTGTATGAATCTTTTTTTGATTTTTGATTTTGACTCGTACGACGTTTACTGACCTCATTTCGCCCTTTTTGCGATACTAACCTAGACCATCTAGTCTGAGATAAATTGTATTGATAATGACCCCTTATTAACCAGTTTTTCCATTTATCAAAATTCGTAAGTCTTTTAGGACTTGAACTTGATTTGGCACCCAATATTCCTAGTGTCCGCAAAAAGTCTTTTATTCTATCCTTAAAAGAGATAGGACTTGATTTGACATCCAACATTTCTAGTGTCCGCAAATGGTCTTTTATTCTATCCCTAAGAAAAAGATGTGCTCCGCGATCTTGAAGTACAGACATCGAGCGATACTTATTAATATTAATCGCTTGTGTTTGCGATAAATTGTAAAATACATGCACTTGGGACAAGGAAGATAAATACCGAGAAGTCTGTGATTTCTCATTACTAATATTAGAATGCGATTTTTTGAAATCCGAAAAAAAGTCAATTGTGGCTTTTCTTTTTTTTTTTTCTTCAATTCTATTTTTAATATTCTCAATGTATTTGATCATTTTTGATTCAAATAAAAGTTGTGCATGAATTCTGGAAATATTAATGGTACATAGAAAAATATCCATGTATATTCTTTCAATGAATAAATATTTTATGATAAGGCGCAATTTATGTTTTAATCGGGCACCTATTCCGCTTAATATCTCCCAAATAGATAGCCGTATTTCCAATTTTTCAGCATCAAGACCCGTCTCACTAATATTTCCATCTGGAGTTGGAAGGAGGTCTAGTAGTTCTTCTTGCAATTTTTTTATTTCGCCCCCGATTCTCCTTCTCTTAATGTACATCTTCCTCATTTGAAGTTGAGATACTCTCTTTTTTATTTCTCTATTTGGTTTGCGGAAAATGGGATTTTTTTTTTCAAATTCTTTTATTTTTTTTTTTCTTATTTTCATAAATGGAGTGGTTTTTTGATTTTGAATCCATCTCGTTTTATCTTTTAAGATCCCTAGTATTGTCCGTAGAAATGGAAACCCTTTTATTAAAGCTCTTATTGGACCTCTTATTAGAACCGAAAAAGGTTTCTTTTCCCCTTTTCTGATTCTTTTTTTGAGTTCTTTCCAAATGGGTGTAAAAAAACAAGGTATTTTTACAGGACGACCCAAAGGTCTTGCCACTGCCCCTCCCCACGTTGTTAAATAAAAAGAACGTTTGTATTTCGGTTTCCTTTTTCTTTTCTTTTCCCAATCTGCATTTCTTTTTTTCTCTTTCATTGGATCTCTATGACGGGATCGTAGCTCAGATCTGCGCCAAAGTTTCGGATAGAAAGGGAATAGGACCCTTATCTGAATACCGTTCATTAACCAGTCCTTCGGAAATTCTGTGTCTGATATTTCAACGCCCGCATAAGTGCATTTGATATGTATTTCTTTCTCCCAATCCTCCCAATCCGCGGACCATTCGGGAGTTAGAAGTAATAACATACGGACGAGGTTTTTCGCTATTACCATTGAAGGCAATAGGATGTATTTTCTAAAAAACGATTGGGCTAGTAAGGCGAGACTTCTTGATCCTTGCAGCGCCAGGACAACCTCCCAAGCTCCTGTTTGTATAATTTCTGCAAACAGCTCTTGTACACGTTCTATGGCTTTTTCTGATGCTTGAATTTCACTTTCTTGTTGAATTTCCTCCTCTTTTCCCGAAAGATATCGCGTTTCTGTCGGTTCTTTATCTTTTTTTATCTTAGAATCCGAAGTTGAGACTTCGAATTTGGGACCTTTCCCCACCCAAAAACTAAAAACGTTTTTCGCTCTTTTGATATTGGAGATGATATTGGAGATATCAAAAGAAGGAAAAAGCGTTCTTTCTGTTCTGTCCAAAAAAAGTGGAGACCGGACGCTTGTTTGATACAGACTAAAAATAGCTGCTTTACGTCTTTGAGGGAGCGCGGATCCCATGATTAGGTCCCTATAAACATCCGTTTCTTTTGTGTACTGTAGTATCGCCACCTCGTCGTCGAGTTGGTCTTCTGGGTCACGATTAATATCGGTCCCAAGATTAGTATCGGGTTCCGGATCGTCCTCGGTATAAACTACCACGCGGTCGTATAGTCTTGAAAGAACCGGATAGTACTCTGTCGGGTCGTCCGCAAACACTATCTCCTCCTCTTGAAAATCGATACCCAACTCGTTTGACCATCGAGGAACTTTTGTACTGATTGTTTTTTTCCCAATCTTCCTAGACTTCGCTAGAATTGCTCGACGCCGTTGATCAACAACTTCAGATATGATCGTGTTCCTGACTATAACTCTATAAGCTAGTTCTTCATTTTTTGGATCAACAAGTTCTGGGAAATCAACAATAAGGATACTGCAAATAATAGAACTTATCCAATTCTCTTTTGCGGGTGTGGAAATTTCGAATCCCTCTTTTGGGCGTTTTCGACGATATGGTCCGCTCAAAAAAGGATCAAGTGCTTTAGGCAAGTATTTTTGCTTATTCTCATTATCGCACTCGCACAATCTGGTCTTTTTTTCGAGCACATCCAAAACAAGGGATCCCTTGCTTAGAGCTCTTATTCGATCTACTAATTCACGGCGCATCCTTCTCTTTTTTTGTTGGTTGATAGAAAGCCAATCAAAATAGAAATCCCATGGTCTTTCTCGTTTTCCTTTCCTAGGCCAATACTTGAGCTTTCTTTGCATCATTTTCCAAAAAGTTGACAAACTGGGTGGATATGTCAAAGATATTATTTGTTCTCCATAACCTAGACGTGTGCGAAAAAAATATTGTGACATTTCATCTATTACTGGTTTTTCAAAGTTATCATTTTTTATATATCGTAATGGACGATTCCATTGTTTATAGTCGAACAGAATGTTTACTATGTGTCTTTCGAATCGGCGAGAAGCGAAGTACTTTTTACCTATTATCGCCCGTTGCCCTCGTATTTGCCTTTCCCTTTGCATTTGCTTTTGCCTTTTCTCCCATCTTTTCTTTTCTAAGCTTTCTGACACTCCCCTAGTCAAAGCAAGCGACGGTATTCTGCCTAAATAGTAGATATTGGTGATTAATAAGATAATAACAAAGAGTTGATCTTTAGATCTTAAAAACAACCCTGACGCATAGTACTTACAAAGTAGAATGTACTTATTCGTACTAATCCCAATAGAATTCATTTTCCAAATCCGATTCATTTTCCGTATCCAAAATAATACCAATCCAACCCATTTCATGAAGAAAATGTGACCAATTAACCAACCAACAAAACTACTTGTTACAAATAACATCTTGTTGTTGCATCGAAACATAGAAACGTTGACCAATCTGGCTAACGTTGAACTTGGTAAAAGGAATTGATTGACTAATTGAAAAATGAGATTATTCAAGAATACACGTCGAA